GTGCGTTGATTGTTTTCAACTAATCATAAGGATATTGGAACTTTATACATTCTTTTTGGTATATGATGTGGTTTAGTTGGTACAGGCCTTAGACTTCTAATTCGGTTTGAGTTAGGTACTGCTGGAGCTCTTTTAGGAGATGATCATTTATATAATGTGATTGTCACTGCTCATGCTTTTGTTATGATTTTTTTTATGGTTATACCATTGATAATTGGTGGTTTTGGAAATTGAATGGTTCCTCTTTTAATTGGTGCTCCTGATATAAGATTTCCCCGTATGAATAATATAAGATTCTGGTTATTGCCGCCATCTTTCATTTTATTAATGTCTTCAACCCTGATAGAGGGGGGTGCAGGAACTGGATGGACTGTATACCCTCCTCTTTCGGGGGCTATAGGTCATGGTGGATGTTCTGTGGATTTTGCTATTTTTTCACTTCATCTGGCTGGTATATCTTCATTATTAGGGGCAATTAATTTTATTACTACTATTTTTAACATACGGTCTCCGGCAATAAGATTTGATCGGCTAAGGTTGTTTGTATGGTCTGTCTTAGTTACAGCTTTTCTACTTCTTCTTTCTCTACCTGTTTTGGCTGGGGCTATTACAATGCTTCTTACTGATCGTAATTTTAATACTAGATTTTTTGATCCAGCAGGGGGGGGAGACCCTATTCTTTATCAGCATTTGTTTTGGTTTTTTGGGCATCCTGAGGTTTATATTTTAATTCTTCCAGGTTTTGGTATGATTTCTCATATGTTAAGCAATTTTACTTCAAAACCAGCTTTTGGAACATTAGGTATGATTTATGCTATGATTTCTATTGGAGTTTTAGGATTTATTGTGTGAGCTCACCACATGTTTACTGTAGGTATGGATGTAGACACTCGAGCTTATTTTACAGCTGCAACGATAGTAATTGCTGTTCCTACTGGTATTAAGGTTTTTAGGTGGTTAATAACTCTTTATGGAAAGCGGGGACCAATAAGGGCTCCTATATATTGAGTACTTGGATTTATTTTCTTATTTACTCTTGGAGGGTTAACAGGAATTGTTTTATCTAATTCTTCATTAGATATTGTTCTTCATGATACCTATTATGTTGTTGCACATTTTCATTATGTTTTATCCATAGGGGCTGTATTCGCAATTTTTGGGGGCTTCGTTTATTGATTCCCTCTAATAACTGGGGTTACTTTACATGAGCGGTGGGCTAAGGCTCATTTCTTTGTAATGTTTGTGGCGGTAAATTTGACTTTTTTCCCACAGCATTTTTTAGGTCTTGCAGGTATGCCACGTCGTTATTCAGATTATCCAGATGCTTATTTTAAGTGAAATCAGGTCTCTTCTTTTGGGTCTTTGTTTTCTATTTCTGCAGTCATAATATTTATCTTCTTGGTTTGGGAGGCTTTACGTACAGAGCGTAGGGCACTGTTCTCTCGAGCTCCATCCCTATCGCGGGAGTGAGATGATGTTATGCCATTAGATTTTCATAGTAATACAGAGAGATCAGTTTCTTGTGTTTAGATTTTAGTTAATGGGGGTGAAGTATAAATTTACGTTTCAGTTACATTGAAAAGATCCGCTATGCTGTGGTGCCCTTATTGTAAAGTTTAGCTTAAAAGTCATTATATTAAGTCTTTATTTTACAGACATGGATAAAACTTTTTATAAAAAATTTGGTAGTTCTTATCTTTTGTATAATGGTTGAACTAAAATTGTATCTTTTGATTTTTCCCGAAATGAGAAGAGCTAATTACTAGCTTTGAACTGGAATAAGCGAGTTATGTGGAAATATGGCTTATAGACTAGTAATTAGGGATGAAATGTCTTCAATTCTCAAGATATCTGGAAGTTCCTGAAAAGCATTTAGTGCTGTTAAGTGAGACGGTGAAGTGTTTAGATTTCCCGTTTAGTTAGTATGGATGATCTATTTAAGTTTTCTATGATTAATCCCCTAGTTTAATTTTATTTTAATTAATTTATTTCTTAATATATCTATTAGAATATGGAACATTTTTAGGTAATTTAACTTAAAATTAAAAATGTTTAAATTAGTAGTAATTGAAATATTAACTCGAATTTATTTGAATAAGAATTTGTGAGTAATTTTTAAATAGCAAGAAGGAACTCGGCAAATATAGACTTGGACTGTTTAACAAAAACATAGCCATAAGTTTACATTTTTGGTTTAACCTGCCCAATGTATAAAAATAATGAATGGCCGCGGTACCCTGACCGTGCTAAGGTAGCGTAATCAGTTGGCTTTTAAATGGAGTCAGGAATGAATGGAATAACCTGGTCTAGCTGTCTCCTGGTTATTTAGTCTAATTTACTGATCAAGTGAAAAAGCTTGAAAAAAGAAAAGGGACGAGAAGACCCTTAGAATTTTACTAATAATAAGATAAATATTCTTACATTTGTTTTGTTGGGGTGACAAAGAAATATATTCAAACTTTCTTTACTTACAAGCCGAGTTTTATTAAGCAAGAATAAATTACCTGAGGGATAACAGCATAATTCTATAAGTGAGTTTGTGACCTCGATGTTGGACTAGGAAACTAACAAGTTAGCCGTTTGTTGTGTTGGTTCTGTTCGAACTTTAATTCCTACATGATCTGAGTTCAGACCGGCGTAAGCCAGGTCAGATTCTATCTTTTTATATAATAGCTTTAGTACGAAAGGACCGAGTTGTTTTATGTGATATAAATAAATTGACTTGGCAGAATTGAATGTGCCTGATTTAGGATCAGCTTATAATATATTAATATTAGTCGTCACTATACTTTAATTAAGAAGGTTTGGTTTGCAACTAAACAGTGGGTATTATTGCTCTAGTGCCATAATCAAATTTAACACATATTTCATCAGAGAGAGTTTTGGAGAATACTAACTTTGGGAGTTAGAGGGTGGCTGTATAGTCATTTCTGAATTTGATATTTCTATTTACCTTTTTTGTTTTTTTAATGTTATGTTTTCCATTGTTTTATAGCCCTGTTAGAATGGTTGGTATGTTGATGGCTATTAGGATTAGTATTGTAGGATTATTTTCGTTTTTTGGTAGGTTCTGATATTCTTACATCTTATTTTTGATTTATGTTGGGGGTTTGCTGGTCTTACTAATTTATATTTGCTTGGTTAGTAGAAATTATCCAATTAAGCTAAGGCCGTCTGGTATTGTTTTTGTGGTATTTGGTTCTTTAATTGCTAGATTAATGAGAAGGTGGGTAAGTCCTAAGGGGTTCTTAGGGTCTAGATGTTGAGGGTCTGGTATAAGATTGGTAGAAGGTAGAAATGTTTCTATTTTTTTGTTTTTAGTGGTTTTATTGTTGGCTATATTATTAGTCGTAGTTCGAGTTTCTGGTATTGGATCTTCAATTGTTGTAAATGAAAAGACTTAAGACTTTAAAGTTCTCTATGTTATTGTTTAGTTATTCTCTATTGTTTTTTGGGTTAGGATTTCTCTTTCTTAATGTAACTGAAACGATTATTTATGAGTTTGAGATTTTTATACTCTCTGGGATTCCTTTTACTTTTTCTATGATTTTGGATAAAGTTAGTATTAGATTTAGAATGGTGGTTACTTTAATTTCGGGGAGGGTATTTTTCTTCTCTAATAAGTATATAGAAGAGGACCCCTTTTCTACTCGCTTCATTTGAATTTTATTATCATTTGTAATTTCTATAAATCTTTTGATTTTTTCAGGATCTATTTTTTTTATCCTTTTGGGGTGAGACGGTCTAGGAATTACTTCTTTTGCTCTTATTATTTATTATGAGAGCGGAGAGTCGCAGATGGCTGGTTTTCAAACTCTAATAATTAATCGTATCGGAGATGTGTTGATTGTGCTGTCCTTTTTTCTTTTTTGTTGTAGTGGGCAGTTTACTATTTTTTCTATTAGGGATGAGGTTTATTACTTTTCTGGAGTATTGACTTTGCTGTGTGTGGCTGCTCTTACTAAAAGGGCCCAATTTCCTTTTAGTTCTTGGCTTCCAGCTGCCATGGCAGCTCCGACTCCTGTTAGGGCTTTGGTTCATTCCTCCACTTTGGTAACAGCTGGAATTTTTCTAGTTATTCGATTGAGGTTTAGAGTCCCACTAAGTAGTAGAGTAAGAAGTTTATTGTTGCTTTGTGGTTCTGTTACTTGTTTGCTGGGGGGTTGAGCTGCTACTTACGAGAATGACATCAAGAAGGTAATTGCTCTGTCAACCTTAAGGCAGTTGGGGGTGATAATATTTAGTTTAGGTATAAATTTTCCTTCTTTAGCTCTTTTCCACTTGTATACCCATGCTTTGTTTAAGGCTTTACTATTTTTGGCAGCTGGGCATATTTTGCTTATGACTTATGGTAGGCAAGATTTACGTTTAATTGGGGGCCTTGGTATAAGAATACCTTTCACTTCTTTAATATTCACTGTTAGTAGTTTGTGTCTAATTGGTGCCCCATTTACTAGTGCTTTTTACTCTAAGCATTTAATTTTAGAGCTAATGCTTTACACACCTCTTAATTGTGTGAGAGTGCTTTTGATATTAATTGCTACATTTATAACGGCTAAGTATGTATTTCGTACTTTAAAGGGAGTTGTTTGGGGCAAGACTGGAATTCCACTTCTTTCTGGGTGTTCCGATGTTTTTACTTTCCTTCCAGTTGGGGTATTAGGTATTGGAGCTATTATTGGTGGGGAGTTTATTAGAAGAGTAGAAATTTCTACTCTTGAGTTTGTTTTTTTACCTTCTTTTTATTCAGGGCTGATTAATTTAGTTACTATTATAGGAGTTGTTATAGGCTTGATTAGCTCAGATTTTGAGTTAAAAAGTCATAGGTTGTCTACTTTATTTTTCCTGACTCCACTAGTTTATGGATCCCCAAAAATTTTTTCGTTGTTTGTGAAGATTATTGGGGTTTTAGATTATGGATGAATGGAGCCATATTTCTTAATTAAAAATAAAATGAATTGGGCAGGTAGAGTTTCTTCTAGGGTTGGACTATGACCTGGAACCCGGTTAATAATTTCTATTTTTATTGTATCTTTCTTATTATTAATTGTTTCAGTATTTATTTATTAGGGTTTTAACTTGTTTATGTGTAATTTTGGCGGTAGCTTTTTTTACCATGTTGGAGCGAAAGGTTCTAAGGTATGTTCAAACTCGCAAGGGTCCAAATAAAGTTGGGATTGCTGGGATTGCCCAGCCATTAGGAGACGCGCTAAAATTATTTGTTAAGGAAAAAGTAATTCCTCATGGTAGTAATTTTTATATCTTCTTGTTTGCTCCTTTTTTGAGTCTAGTTTTAGCTCTTGTTTTATGACATCTTTATCCTATAAAGAATAATTTTAGTTATGTAAGTTGAGGGGTCCTTTTATTTTTTTGTGTTACTGCCCTAAACGTTTACGGAACCATGTTAGCCGGTTGAGCTTCTAATTCTAAGTATGCTTTTTTGGGGGCTTTACGAGCTTCCGCTCAAACTATCTCTTATGAGGTTAGTATACTTTTGTTGTTGCTTTTCTCTGCTTTCTTACTGGTAACAGCTTCATGGGATGATGCTGTAATAAACTCTTTTCCTGTATTAATTTTACTAGTGCCTATAACATTAGTTTGGTTTACTAGAACGGTGGCAGAAACTAATCGGGCCCCTTTTGATTTTGCGGAAGGAGAGTCTGAGCTTGTGTCTGGTTTTAATGTGGAATATAGTGGGGCCCTGTTTGCTATGATTTTTTTGGCAGAATATGCAAGCATTCTTTTTATATCGATGGCTACTTGTGTTTGATTTTTTTCTAGAAGATTTATAAATCCTATTATCTTAACACTTGAAATTCTAGTGGTTTCTATTATATTTCTTTTGATTCGTGGAGCCTATCCTCGGTATCGTTATGATCTTTTAATAATATTATGTTGGAAGTCGTTTCTTCCCTTTTCCTTGTGTGGGTTGTTTATAGTTTTAATGGTGGGGTTATAAATAATTTACCCTTTTGGTGGCTGAATTTAGGCGGTAGATTGTAAATCTATTTATGATTAATAATCCCTTGTATGGAGCCATAGGTTAAATAAAGAAAACCTTGGGCCTTCAAAGCCTAGAATGAGAGCGTCTGGCTTCGTTGTTTTTGGTTAAGGTTTCTGGAGTTGGGATTATTTCCTCTGTTATTAGTTTTAGTAAGCTTAATATCCGTATTCTAGGTGTTCTAATTAGCTTGGAAGCTCTTATATTAAGCCTATTGACTCTTTTATATGGGGTTTTAGGGATTTTAGGTGTGAATATGCACTATTTTTTGGTTTTGTTAACTTTTGCTGCATGTGAGGCTGCGCTAGGGTTAGCTCTTTTAGTAAGAATTCTTCGAATCCGAAGTAATGACTATATTGCTTCTTTTAGCTCGTTAAATTTTTATGTATAAAGTTCGTCAAATAAATCCTATAGAGAGTCTTACTGGTCTTCCAAGCCCGATAGGTTTTTCTATCTGGTGAAATGGTGGTTCAATTTTAGGGATACTTTTGGGTGTCCAAATTTTGACTGGGTTATTTCTTTCTATGCACTATACTGCTGATATGACCAATACTTTTGCCTCAGTGATTCATATTATTCGGGATACTCCTGGTGGATGGTTCTTTCGTAACATTCATGCTAATGGTGCTTCTCTATTCTTTGTTTTTTTATATTTACATATTGGTCGGGGTTTGTATTACCAAAGATATATTACTCAGCCTCGTACTTGAATAGTGGGGGTTACAATTTATATTGTTAGAATGGCAGTGGCTTTTTTTGGTTATGTACTTCCTTGAGGTCAAATATCGTTTTGAGGGGCTACAGTCATTACTAATCTGGCCTCTGCTGTTCCTTATATTGGCCCTAATATTGTAGAGTGAGTTTGGGGGGGGTTTTCTGTTGGTCAGGCTACTTTAAATCGGTTTTTTTCTTTACATTTCATTTTGCCTTTTTTGGTAGGTGGGCTTTCTGGTCTACATATTCTTTTTCTCCATGAAAAAGGATCTACTAATCCATTAGGAGAGACTAACCATGTAAGCAAAATCCCATTTCATCCATATTTTACTTGAAAAGATTTTGTTGGGTTCCTAGTTGTTTTAACAGCGTTGGTAATTTTAGGGTTTTTTTACCCATTTATTTTAGGAGACCCTGAAAATTTTAGTGAGGCTAGTCCTATGGTTACTCCGGTGCATATTCAGCCAGAATGATATTTTCTTTTTGCTTATGCTATTTTGCGTTGTATTCCAAATAAGCTAGGAGGAGTGGTAGCTTTAGTTTTTTCCTTTGGTATTCTTTATTTTCTTCCCTTGAGGGCTTCTGGAAAACTTGTTCCAGCGTCTTTTACTCCACCATATCAAGTAATTTTTTGGAGACTTTTTGTGGTTTTTGTTATTCTTACTTGATTGGGAGCTTGTCCTATTGAGGAGCCCTATGAGACTTTGGCAGTTCCGATAACAGTATTTTATTTTTCTCTTTATCTCTTATTAATTATGGCACCATCTTTGTGGGCTAAATTCATTTCTACTAAGTAATAGAGCAACCTAATTCTTAAACTAGCCTAGTTTAACTAAAACAGTAGCTTGTCAGGCTGAAAATACATCTATGCTTGTGGTTAGTTGTGAATAAGCAGATAGCTTAAAGATAAAGCATGACACTGAAGATGTTAGTATAGATATTTCTTCTGCTTAGATGAGGTTTTGAGGTCAATTAAACTTAGTTGATGCTGCATCTCCTGTTCAGGGAGAGATGTTTTTATTTCATGACCATGCTATAGTTCTTCTTTTAGGGATTTTCACTTTTGTGGCTGTAGTTGGGGTTAATTTACTAGTTAATACTTTTACTTCTCGGTCTATTTTGGAAGCCCAAACTTTAGAGACTGTTTGAACAATTCTTCCGGCTTTACTATTATTGTGATTAGCCTTACCTTCTTTACGACTACTTTACTTATTAGATGAACATAGTAGTGCAGGGTTGATTCTAAAGACTACCGGTCATCAGTGGTATTGAAGTTATGAGATTCCTCTTTGTGATAGTGGTAGTTTCGATTCTTATATAGTGCCTGAAAGAGATTTAGAGGTTGGGGAGTACCGTTTATTAGAGGTGGATAATCGAGCTGTAGTTCCCTATCAGATAGAGACTACTGTTATTGCTACATCAGCTGATGTTCTCCATGCTTGGGCTCTGCCTGCTATAGGAGTTAAAATGGACGCTGTTCCCGGTCGATTAAATAGGTTTAGGATGTTTGTAGAGAAACCAGGTGTTTATTATGGACAATGTTCAGAGATTTGTGGGGCAAACCATTCTTTCATGCCTATTGTTGTAGAGGCCGTAGATCTTAAGGATTTTATTAATTTGGAGTTTTAATTCTTTAGTAAGTATAGATCTTGTACATTTACCTTCCAAGTAAAAAGACTGCAGTGTTCAGGCTAGAGATTATTTATAAGTTATATGGCTAGAGGTTAGTTTATTTAAAACTTTGATCTGTGGAGTCAAGAATAACTGTTGTTACTTCTAATTATTTATTTTGTGAAGTGATAGTTTAAGTTAAAACACCAAGTTGCAATCTTGGAGTTGGTGGTACCTCACTTTTCGTAAACAAACCGGGGACAAAACTAGATCATGTCATAGCTCTCTTAATAAATCAATAATTTCACTATTTTACACTTTAATTTTAGCAGGACGTTTTACTCTCCTTTTTACTAAAAAATAAGACCCCAAACCCCCCCTCTCCCAATCAGGTATGTTTGGCTCTACCCTCTGGAATAAATCCTCTTAGAGACTCAAATTCTCTTGTGCTTAACACCAAGAAGGTATGAAAGACCAATGGTCATGATAAACGCTTAAAGTTTAGGCATTACTTCTGCCATTTCATAATTTAAAAATAGAAAGTGAAGATTTTTCAGATATTTTCATCTTGGTGTCTGAAATTTTAGCTGGTTTTTTCCTTACTCCACAAAAGAATACAAGGTAAGATGATAAAACTAGCGCGAATACTATAAAACCTATTATTGGGCTTAATTGTGGCATTATAAAGGAAGGCACTAAGTGCTGTCTTTTAATTAACAGTTAAATGCTTGAGGTATAAGCTTCATCCTTACTAACATCCTAATGAGCTGGGTGCTCTTCTCTGTATAGTTTTACTAATAATGAAAAAACATAAGCTTGAATAAAACAGACGAAAAGCTCAAATATCCTGTACCCAACGTGCACTGGAAAAGTTATAATTGATACTTTTATAGCAGCCACTGCCATCGCATTAGCAATAAGCCCTATAATAATGTGACCAGCTCTAATGTTTGCAATAAGACGTACTATTAGTGTGATAGGTCGAATACAAATTCTAACTGTCTCAATTAAAATTAGCAGTGGTATTAATGCAGCTGGGGCTCCTGAGGGCGCTAAGTGGGCGGCTGATTCAATTGGAAATTTAACCCATCCAGATAGAATAAGTAAGGTTCAGAAGACTAGGGCTAAAGATGCTGCTACCCAGATACTTCTTGTGGCAGCGTAAACAAATGGTACAAGTCCTAGTAAGTTTATAAATAAAATAAATCCCATAAGCCCAAACACAAATAGTTGTAGTCTTGGAAGGGCCTTTTGTCGGGTTTCCCTATTGGTTGAAAGCAGGTATAGAAAAATTTTTGTGTTTGATTGTCCTCATGAGTTAGAGATAGCAAATGTAGAAGCCATCACTATGGGAGTAAGCCATAATAATGTTGACATTCAACCAATTTGCATACAGTCTAAGGCAGAAAATAAATCTGTTATCATCCATATTTGAGGGTTATACCCAAAACTAAGGCCGAAACTTAGCGCAATTTTTCGCTTTCAAATAAATCTAAAAAGCTTAGCAGCTCTTTTCTACCTCGAAAAGGTAGGGTAATAGTATATACTACTTAGACAAGTACACTTTCCAGTACACTTACTGTGTTACGACTTATCTCCTTTTTCAACGAGAGTGACGGGCGATTTGTGCACAGCTTTTTTAGGATTCAAGTAATGTTTTTTATAGCATTTACTTTCAAGTCCGGTTTTTTTCTTTAATTTCAAAAAAATTCCAAGATTAATTATCATTGTAACTCACCTTATGACTCTAGCATTGGTTGCGTCTTGACCTGTCTTTTTGTTTTGTCTTAACATTTTGAGCCCTTCTCAGAAGGGCTCTGAAGACGGCGATATACAAGCTTTAAGAAAGAGTAGGGTACTTTGTGGATTATCATTTACCTGGTAAGTTCCCCTGAAATTTGAAGCTGCCGCCATGTCATTTAAGTTTTAACTATAAAGTCTTAGTGCTTAGACTTTTGATTTTGGCTTTGTATAGCGGGGTATCTAATCCCGGTTTACAGTCAAAGTTTGGGCTAAATTTGGTGTTAGATTTTAGCTTAATAGAAATTTTACTTAATTATTAAGTTTCATTTTTAGCCAGTCTGTGCTTCATAAATTTGGCTCCCAGGTGTGACCGCGACTGCTGGCACCTAGTTAGTCGAACCTAAAGGCTCTGATTAAATTATTATTTCTAATATTGTTTAATGCTTCTTGCTGGGTTAATTCATGTTTCTATTAGTGCTTATCTTTGAGCTACATTAATTACCATGCTAAAGTTTGGCCTAAGATATGGTTTAATCATGACAAAGTTATGAATAGGGGATTTCTCCATTGTTGGGTTATGAGCCCAATAGCTTTAGGTTTTAGCTTACCTGTTCAAGATCTAACTCAGTCTAGAGCACCTTCATTTCATTCATGGAATATACCCACTAATAAAATGATAAGGAATAAGGCGAGGCTGCCTAGTAATATAGTGGAAGTTCCAGTGGAAAGGGATCTTAGTACCGGAAATAAGAGAGCAATCTCCACGTCGAAAATTAAAAATAACACTACTAATAGGAAGAAACGGGTTGAGAAAGGAGATCGTATTTTTCTTAAGGGGTCAAAGCCACACTCGAAAGGGGTCATTTTTTCTCCTAAGTCAGAGTGTGTGATGTAGCTTGTAGCGGCATAGACAATAATTAGGGCCCCTGATAGAAGACCTGCAAATCTTAGTGAAAGAGCAAACATTTTTACGGCTTTGTTTAAATTTACGTAAAGTTGGGAAAATATTTCCCTCTAAAGGTTTTCAAAACCCTTCTAAAAACAAAAATTAGAAATTTAAGTCTAACCTGCTAATTTTAGACTGGGGGTTTAGCTGCTCCATTTCTATTCTTTTAAACAGTTTAAATTAGAAGTATTTTCTTGAGCTTCTAACTCAAGAGTGGGGGTAGTCTCCACTTCTATATAATATGGTTTCTTTAGTTTGTATACTTTTATTTTCTTTTGTGGGAAGTTTAAATTGGATGTCTTTGCTGTTCTTTATGTTTGCTAGCTGCTTTTATTGTTTATTTAATATAAATTGTAATTTCAGTTTGGATGTTGATTTATTTTTTTCCAGAAGTAGGGTTTCTGTTTTAATAATTTTTTTATCTTGTTTATTATGCTATCTCTCTTTGGTATCTAGATGAGAAAATCGTGGGTTTTTGGGTTTCAATTTTAGGGTTTGTGTTTTAGGTCTTGTTTTGGTTCTGGCGTTTTCTGCAAGTAGAGCCTTAGGGTTTTATATTTTTTTTGAGGTTTCTTTAATTCCCACTTTAATTCTTATTATTGGTTGGGGTTATCAGCCAGAGCGTCTTCAAGCTGGAAGCTATATAATAATATACACCGTATGCGCTTCTTTACCTCTTCTTTTGGTTTTACTATTTTTTGGTGAAAAGTTAGGAAGGTTAGAATTACTAATAATAGGTTTAACTTCAGGTAATATTAGTGGTCCATTAATTTTAGTTATTTTGGGGGCTTTTCTTGTTAAGCTTCCTATATATGGTGCTCATCTATGGCTACCTAAAGCTCATGTTGAGGCCCCTTTGGCTGGGTCTATAATTTTAGCAGGGATTTTACTAAAATTAGGGGGTTTTGGAATTTATCAGATGAAGTTTAGGCTAAATTTAGGGTTTGATGAGTGGTCTCTGGTATTAGTGTCTCTAAGATTATGAGGAGGGTTCTTGGCAAGTTTAATGTGTATCCGTCAAGTAGATGTAAAGTCCTTTGTAGCTTATTCTTCTGTAGGTCATATAAGGATTGTGGTAGCAGGGTTAATTTTAGACTCTAGGTGAGGTGTTTTTAGTGCTGTTGTTACGATAATGGCTCATGGGTTCTCTTCCTCAGCTATATTTTGTTTGGCTTATTTTAGTTATAAGAAGAGGTTTACTCGTAATATTCCTTATATGAAGGGTATTTTACAGGCATTCCCTGTCTTAAGGTTGTGATGATTTATTTTTTGCTGTATTAATATAGCTTGTCCTCCAACTCTTAATTTGTTAGGAGAGATGAGGGTTGTTCCTATTTTGTGGAGATGTAGGGTTATATTAGCTGTAGTCATAGGGTTCATGGTTTTTTTCAGTGCGGCATACAACATATACTTATACTCCTCCATTAATCACGGAAGGTTTTTTAATTATATTTTTGCGGGGGAGAGTATAAAAAGCTGTATGTTAGTTTCTTTAATTGGTCATTTTTTACCTTTACTATTTATTGTAAAGTCAGGTTTATTTAATTTTTTTTAGGGTTAGTATATATTTATGAATTCTAATCTAAAAGGAACATTGTCCATCTCTAAGTTACAAAGTTAGTGCTTTATTTAAGCTATTTTAGAAAGACCCTCATCAATAAATTCTTACATATAAGAATAGTCAAACTACGTCAACGAAATGTCAGTATCAGGCAGCTGCTAAAAATCCTAAGTGATGTCCTCTATCAAAATGAAGTATTAATATACGGGCAAAGCATACTGTCAGGAAAGTTGCTCCCACTAGTACGTGTATTCCATGAAATCCTGTAGCAATAAAGAATGTTGATCCATATACTCTGTCAGCGATAGAAAAGGAAGTCTCTGCGTATTCTCCATACTGTAATCAGAGGAAATATACTCCGAGTGTAATTGTTAGAATTATTCCTTGAATTGCTCTTTTGTGGTGCCCCGCTTCTAATCTGTGATGGGTTCAAGTGATTCTAACCCCAGAGAGAAGAAGTACAGAGGTATTTAAAAGCGGAACTTGGAATGGAGAGAGAACTGCTACTCCTGCTGGTGGTCAGATGCCACCTAGGTCAGGAGTTGGGGCTAGTCTCCTGTGAAAAAAAGCCCAAAAGAAAGAAAAAAACAGACAGATTTCTGATACAATAAATAAAATAAATCCTACTTTTAATCCTAAAACAACTTGTTTCCCATGAAATCCTTGGAGGGTAGACTCTCGTACAATGTCTCGTCATCAAAGGTATGAAATGATTGTTGTTGCTACTAAACCTAGGGTTATTAGAATCATATCTCCTTTTTTAATATATATTAAAAGGCCAACTGGCATGCAAAGAATTGCAAAAGACCCAACTAAAGGTCATGGTCTATATTCTACTAAATGGAAAGGATGTCCCATATAAGGAAGATTTTGTCAATTTTTATCTAAAATAAAGTAGTAATAAGTTACTTAAATAGCCGCCGGATTAGAACGGGTATCATTGATGTTGATAATTATGGAGTTTTACTCCGCTATTTTGTGTCTTCAGGAAATTTACTATTTTATTCTTTAATATTGGTAGGTCCTTTTTTGACTATTTCTTCTTCTAATTGGATGATCTGTTGGGTTGGGGTAGAAATTAGCTTTCTTGGATTAATACCAGTTTTAATGAGGGATTATAATTTTTTTAGATTAAGTAAAGAATCTTCTATGAAGTATTTTTGTATTCAGGCTCTTGGAAGGGCCTTATTATTTTGTGGTGGGATTGTAGTTTACATGTTTCCTATGAATGTGGGATTAGTTTCTGAGGTTATTTTTTTCGGCAGGCTCGTAATTAAGCTTGGAGTTTTCCCGGCTCATTTTTGGGTTCCTGGGGTAGTTTCTGGATTGGGTTGGCATCCCATGTTTCTTTTACTAACTTGGCAGAAGGTTGCTCCTCTTTTCCTTATAGTGAAATTTGTAGTGGATTCTCCTCTTTTTTCTGAAGTATTATTAATTTTAGGTGGTTTTAGGGCTGTAGTTGGAGCTGTCATTGGGCTTAATCAGAGTAAGGTCTCTCCTATATTGGGCGCCTCTTCTGTAACTCATAGGGGTTGGGTTATATTGGGGGTAGTTTATGGGTGTTTATGAACTTATTTTCTTATTTACTGTGTAACTTTGGGATTTTTACTAGCATTTGCAAGTGCAGGCGAGAAATTTTTTAGTGGTATTGGGATTTTATCTTTGAGTGGGTTACCTCCTTTTACTATATTCGTTGGTAAATGGGCTATTTTGAAGTTTGGATTAATTTCTAGAATTAGGTATTGATTTTTATTTCTTCCTTTATTGGGCTCGGTGATAAGGCTATTTTATTACTTAAAATTTTTTTATTCTTTCTATTTAGAAGAAGAATGAAGAGGCTTAGGAAAGTGGGACCTTTTTTACTCTTTTAGGATGTTTGTTTTAGTAGGCTCTTATTATGTTGGGGTCTATTAATTTAGTTTGGTGACCGAAGTGTAGGTGACAGATTTTTAATCTGTTCATGAAATTTGTTTTCCCAAACTG